GCTTTTAATGGAAAAAAGCCTTCCACTGGTTTTAGGGGCCAGCCTCTCCCGGTGCAAGTCCGAGTAAAAGCTGTCTAGCAACTTAATAGAAAACCTCATCCCTGACTTCAAGACAAAAGGAAATCAACCTCTACTACTGGCCCCCAAAGCCAACATTCTCGTTAAATTATGCCCTGCTCTTATAACAAACAAAAGTATAGTGCCGAACACTAAAATGAACTCTAAAAAGTTCTAAGGACAAAAAGGTTTGGTCCTAGCCCTACTATCAATTGTTTCTTAAATTACACATGCAAGTCTCAGCACCCCCGTGAGGACACCCTTATCCCCTTAACCAGGCTAAGGAGCCGGTATCAGGCCCAACATTTGCCCACAACACCTAGTTCTACCACACCCCCAAGGGTATTCAGCAGTGATAAATATTGTTTATAAGCGACAGCTTGACTCAGTTAAAGAAAATAGAGCCGGCCAACTCGGTGCCAGCCGCCGCGGCTAAACCGCACGGGCTCAAATTGATAATAATCGGCGTTAAGCGTGATTAAAGTTCTTCAACAATTAGAATAAAATCCATACTTAGCTGTGAAAAGCTTGATGTGAGAGAAGATCAAAAACGAAAGTTATTCTAATTAACTACTTGAATACACGACAGCTAGGAAACAAACTGGGATCAGATACCCCACTATGCCTAACCGTAAAATATTAACTCACACCCACCAACGCCCGGGTACTACGAGCCCCAGCTTAAAACCCAAAGGACTTGACGGTGTCCCACCCACCTAGAGGAGCCTGTTCTATAATCGATAATCCCCGCTAAACCCAACCCCCCCTTGCAATCAGCCTGTATACCTCCGTCGTAACCTTACCACATGAGTGCCCTCAGTAAGGCTAATGATCACAAAACATCAATACGTCAGGTCAAGGTGCAGCTCATGGAGAGGTAAGCAATGGGCTACAATTTCTAATCTAGAACAAACGAAACACTGTATGAAACTCAGTTATGAAGGCGGATTTAGTAGTAAGAAGAAAGTAGCGTGTTCTTTTTAACTAGGCCCTGGGACGTGTACACACCGCCCGTCGCCCTCTTCAATAGTTACAAAATAGATTTTTAACAACTCACTACGCCTTAGAAGAGGTAAGTCGTAACATGGTAAGTGTACCGGAAGGTGTACTTGGATTAACAAACTGTAGCTTAACTTAAAGCCCCTTGCTTACACCAAGAGAATGTCTGTGAGACCCAGACCATTTTGAGCCCAAAATCAAGCCTATAAACCCTCCAATGTATCTATACACCCACCTAAGTTTAGACAAAACATTCTTTTATTCCAGTAGAGGCGATCAAAAAACTTATAAGCGCTTTATATGAAGTACCGCAAGGGAACGATGAAAGAGATTTGAAACAGGCCAAAAGCACAACACAGCAGAGATTACACCTCGTACCTTTTGCATCATGGTTTAGCTAGTCACTATCAAGCAAAGCGAGACATTAGTTTGACTCCCCGAAACTAAGCGAGCTACTTTAAAACAGCCCTATGGGGCCAACCCGTCTCTGTCGCAAAAGAGTGGGAAGATTTTTAAGTAGCGGTGAAAAGCCTACCGAGCTTAGAGATAGCTGGTTATTCAGGAAAAGAATCTTAGTTCTACCTTAAGTTTTGTTATTACTCCGACAATCACCCCCAAACTTAAGAGCTATTCAAATAAGGCACAGCTTATTTGAAAAAGGGGACAACCTTCAATAAAGGGTAAAAATATTATTTTTCTTACTAAGTGGGCCTAAAAGCAGCCACCTTTAAAAAAGCGTTAAAGCATATTTTTAATTATTACACAATTCCTTAATATATCTTAAACCCTTCATCCGTACTGAATGATCCCATATCGCTATGGGAGCCCCCATGCTAAAACTAGTAACAAGAAATTGAATTTCTCCAAAATGCAAGCATACACCAACACGGACCATCCATTGGCAATTAACATAAATGAACTCATTGTAGCAACACTACCAAGAAAACTCTACAACTTGACATGTTAACCTTACACAAGAGCATCACTGGAAAGATTAAAAGAAAGAGAAGGAACTCGGCAAATCATAACCCCGCCTGTTTACCAAAAACATCGCCTCTTGAAAACCATAAGAGGTCCAGCCTGCCCAGTGACTTAGTTAAACGGCCGCGGTATCCTGACCGTGCGAAGGTAGCATAATCACTTGTTCTTTAAATAAGGACTAGTATCAACGGCATCACGAGGGTTATACTGTCTCCTCTCTCCAATCAGTGAAACTGATCTCCCCGTGAAGAAGCGGGGATAAATCTATAAGACGAGAAGACCCCATGGAGCTTTAAACTCAACAACAACTTCCCCCACAAAATTCCACATACTAAGGAAGACCTGCTTGTTAGTTTTAGGTTGGGGTGACCGCGGAGAAAAACTAAACCTCCACGACGAACGGAATTAACTCCTAATCTAAGAGCCACCGCTCTAAGAATCAATAAATTGACATAAACTGATCCGATAATCGATCAACGGACCAAGTTACCCTGGGGATAACAGCGCAATCCATTTCAAGAGCCCCTATCGACAAATGGGTTTACGACCTCGATGTTGGATCAGGGTATCCCAGTGGTGCAGCCGCTACTAAAGGTTTGTTTGTTCAACAATTAAAACCCTACGTGATCTGAGTTCAGACCGGAGTAATCCAGGTCGGTTTCTATCTATAAAGTGATACTCTTAGTACGAAAGGATTAGAGTAACGTGGCCAATATACTTAACAAGCCACAACCCCCAATTAATGAACTCATCTCAATTAACAAAGGCCTACTAACACATCTTAGACCAAGATAGTTTATGAAGCATAAAGGCTATGCAAGAGACCTAAGCTCTCTTTATAGGGGTTCAAATCCCCTCATTAACTATTATGTTATTTTTAGTTTATATACTTCCGATTTTATATATCGCACCCATCCTTATCGCAGTTGCATTCCTCACACTTATCGAGCGAAAAATTCTTGGCTATATGCAACACCGTAAAGGACCCAACATCGTAGGTCCATTTGGGCTTCTTCAACCAATCGCCGATGGAATTAAGTTATTTATTAAAGAACCAATCCGCCCCTCAACATCATCACAACTCCTATTCATCCTCGCACCAACTACAGCCCTCATTCTGGCAATACTCCTATGAGCCCCACTCCCACTGCCATTTCCATACTCAGACTTAAGCCTAGGTATCCTACTCATTCTAGCCCTCTCAAGCCTTATCGTCTATACTATCCTGGGCTCAGGATGAGCATCCAATTCTAAATATGCCCTAATTGGGGCCCTCCGTGCCGTCGCCCAAACAATTTCTTATGAAGTTGCCATAGCCCTAATTATCTTATGCGCAATCATTATTGCAGGGGGATTTTCCCTAGCCACCTTTAATATTGCCCAACAACACACATGACTTATTATTCCGCTATGACCCCTCACACTCATATGATTTGTTTCCACATTAGCCGAAACTAACCGAGCCCCATTTGACTTAACAGAAGGTGAATCCGAACTCGTCTCAGGATTTAACGTCGAATACGCAGGAGGGCCGTTTGCCCTATTCTTTCTAGCCGAATATGCCAATATCCTAATAATAAACACCCTCTCCACCATCATCTTTTTAGGCTCATCCGCCTATTCTATAGCCCCAACACCCCTATTAATGATTAAAGCCTCAGCCCTGTCCCTACTATTTTTGTGAGTTCGTGCTTCCTACCCCCGATTTCGGTATGATCAACTAATACACCTAGTGTGAAAAAACTTTCTACCCATCACCCTTGCCATAGTAATTTTCCATATTTCCATGCCAACAGCACTATTTATTTCTGCCCCCACAACATGAAAACGTGCCCGAAAGATAGGGTTCTCCTTGATAGGGAGGCTAATAGGGGTTCAAATCCCCTCGTTTTCTTAAAAAGATAGGAATTGAACCTACACCTAAGAGATCAAAACCCTTCGCACTTCCATTATGCTACTCCTTAAGTAAGGTAAGCTAATCAAGCTTTTGGGCTCATGCCCCAACAATGTTGGTTCAAACCCCTCCCTTACTATGTCCCGGTAAAGTAGGCTAACTAAGCTCTTGGGCCCATACCCCAACAATGTAGGTTGAAACCCTTCCTTTACTTATTAACCCTACTGCACTTATAATTATATTACTTAGCCTCGCAATCGGGACCACAGTGACCCTTATAAGCCATCATTGACTTCTGGCCTGAATTGGGTTAGAAATTAATACACTCGCTATTATTCCCCTAATAACTAAAACACCACACCCACGAGCTATTGAAGCCGCCACAAAATACTTCCTCACACAGGCCTCAGCTTCCGCCCTAATTTTATTCTCCTCCACCATAAATGCCTGAAAGACAGGAGAATGATCCATCACCTTCTTGTCTGATCCCTACTCAATCACCCTCTCTATAGCCCTCATAATAAAATTAGGCCTAGCCCCCCTACACTTTTGATTACCAGAAGTTATTCAAGGCATCCCCCTTTCAACAGGCTTAATTCTGTCCACTTGACAAAAAATTGCCCCAATAACACTTCTTCTCCAAATCTCTCACCTAGTCAACCTAAACTTATTAATTACCATGGGACTATTATCCATCCTAATCGGAGGCTGAGGGGGTATTAATCAAACGCAGCTCCGAAAAATTATAGCATTCTCCTCAATCGGTCACCTAGGTTGAATAGTACTAGTCTTAAAATTTGACCCACAACTGACCCTCTTCAACTTTACCCTATATATCATAATAACAGCCGCAATATTTCTCTCTCTAATATCAATCTCGTCAACGAAGATCTCAGAAATCTCCTCATCATGACCCAAATCCCCCATCTTAGTAACAACCATAATACTAGTTCTACTCTCACTTGCAGGACTTCCCCCCCTTACAGGCTTTTCACCCAAACTACTTATTATTCTTGAACTTGCAAAACAAAATGTATTCCTCCTTGCTTCCATCACAATACTAGCCTCACTCCTCGCACTCTTCTTCTATCTACGACTAACCTATGTCATAATTCTCACTCTTCCCCCCAATATCCCCAACTCCACTATCCACTGACGAATAACTAAAAACTCCTTCCTTACAGCCACACTAAGCACACTAGCCCTCCTTATTTTCCCCCTATCACCCACGCTTTTCCTCATCCTATAGAAACTTAGGATAACAAAGACCTAGAACCTTCAAAGTTCTCAACAGGAGTTAAAATCTCCTAGTTTCTGTCCGACTTACAACAATCATTTTACATCTATGAAGTAAGGACACCCCCCCCGCTAAAGTCCTACTCAAGAAAACGGGCCTCAGTTCGTAATATTTTAAACAACTAAACACTTAATCCAGGGAACTTAATACTATACTTCTCCCGGTTGGGAAAAACGGGAGAAGCCCCGGCAGGTATTAATTCTGCCTGTTGAGGTTGAGACCACACATGATAATGCTCCTAGGCCTGGTAAAGAGAGGGCTCAAACCTCTGTTCTCAGGGTTACAACCTGCCACCTACTCGGCCACTTTTACCTGTGATATCCACCCGCTGACTCTTTTCAACTAATCATAAAGATATTGGCACCATATACTTAGTCTTTGGTGCCTGAGCCGGAATAATCGGAACTGGCCTCAGCCTATTAATTCGGGCTGAATTAAGCCAACCCGGTACACTCCTTGGCGATGACCAAATTTACAACGTAATCGTTACAGCGCACGCCTTCGTAATAATTTTTTTTATAGTAATGCCTATCTTAATCGGAGGCTTTGGCAACTGGCTAGTCCCACTAATAATCGGGGCCCCAGACATGGCTTTCCCACGTATAAACAACATGAGCTTCTGACTTCTGCCCCCTTCCTTTTTTCTCCTTCTAGCATCCTCAATAGTTGAAGCCGGTGCCGGCACCGGCTGAACTGTTTACCCTCCCCTGGCTGGGAATCTTGCCCACGCAGGCCCTTCTGTAGACCTGGCCATCTTCTCTCTACATTTGGCTGGTGTTTCATCAATTCTTGGGGCCGTTAACTTTATCACTACAATTCTTAATATAAAACCTCCCTCAACTACACAATACCAAACTCCCCTCTTCGTCTGATCCGTCTTAATTACGGCTGTCCTACTACTTCTATCCCTCCCCGTCTTGGCCGCAGGAATTACAATACTTCTTACAGACCGTAACCTAAATACTACCTTTTTTGACCCGGCCGGCGGAGGAGACCCAATTCTATATCAACACCTATTTTGATTCTTTGGACATCCAGAAGTATACATCTTGATTTTACCCGGTTTTGGTATTATCTCTCACGTTGTAGCCTATTATTCAAGCAAAAAAGAGCCATTCGGCTATATGGGTATAGTATGAGCTATGCTTTCAATTGGACTCTTAGGCTTCATTGTCTGAGCACATCATATGTTCACCACTGACCTAAACGTTGACACACGAGCATATTTCACTTCAGCTACAATAATTATTGCCATCCCAACCGGAGTTAAGGTCTTCAGCTGATTGGCTACCATGCATGGGGGCATTATTAAATGAGAAGCCCCCATATTATGGGCCCTAGGCTTTATCTTCCTATTTACTGTTGGGGGACTAACAGGGATTGTTCTAGCCAATTCCTCTATCGACATTGTTCTTCATGATACATATTATGTAGTTGCTCACTTCCACTATGTCTTATCTATGGGGGCAGTTTTCGCAATCATAGCTGGATTTGTTCACTGATTCCCCCTATTTACAGGATTCACCCTACACGAATCATGAACTAAAATCCAATTTGGTGTCATATTTGCCGGAGTAAATATCACCTTCTTTCCTCAACACTTTCTAGGTCTGGCAGGAATGCCTCGCCGATATTCGGACTATCCCGACGCCTACACACTCTGAAATACTGTCTCTTCTATCGGCTCCCTTATCTCCCTTGTGGGGGTCATCATAATAATATTCATCATCTGAGAAGCTTTCACAGCTAAACGATACTTCACAGGCCCAGAATTGGCCTCAACAAATATCGAATGACTACTTGGATTCCCCCCTCACCATCACACATTTGAAGAATCTTCATTTACCGTAAAAATCGGTCGAGAAAGGAGGGAATTGAACCCCCGTAACCTGATTTCAAACCAGACACATAGCCCCTCTGTCACTTTCTTGAGGACTTAGTTAAATATAACATTACCTTGTCAAGGTAAAATTACTAGTTAAACCCTTGTAGTCCTCTTAATGGCTTACCCAACCCAACTTGGTCTTCAAGACGCAATTTCCCCCATTATAGAAGAATTACTACACTTCCATGATCACGCCCTGATGGCAGTACTTTTAATTAGCATACTTGTCTTATATATTATTGTCACACTAATAACCACTAACCTTTCAAGCACTAATACTATTGACGCACAAGAAATTGAAATGATCTGGACTATTATACCCGCAATTATTCTTATTGTAATTGCCCTTCCATCCTTACGTATTCTCTATCTAATAGATGAAATTAGCAACCCCGACATGACTGTTAAAACAGTTGGTCACCAATGATATTGGAGTTACGAGTACTCAGATTTTACTGATTTAAATTTTGACTCGTACATAGTCCCCTCAAACGACCTAACCCCCGGTCAATTCCGTCTTTTAGAAGTAGACAATCGAATGGTAACCCCTATCGGAACGGTAACCCGAACTATTATTACAGCCGAAGATGTTCTCCACTCATGAGCCGTCCCAGCCCTAGGAGTAAAAATAGATGCCATCCCAGGACGCCTTAATCAAACTTCCTTTCTCATTGCTCACCCCGGAGTCTATTACGGCCAATGTTCTGAAATCTGCGGAGCAAATCACAGCTTTATGCCAATTGTGGTAGAAGCCCTGCCAGTACCTAATTTCTTACACTGACTGAGCTCCCACAACGAATCATTAAGAAGCTATAAGTTCAGCGACAACCTTTTAAGTTGTAGATAGGTGCCTACACCCACCCTTAATGAAAATGCCTCAATTACTGCCTGCCCCATGATTCTTAGTGTTTATTATTACCTGGGTTATTTTTATTTTGGTAGCCCCTAAAAAAATTTTAACCCATTTATTTCTTAATGAACCCACCCCAACAACCACAAAAACCTCCAAACATTCCTGAATCTGACTATGATAACTAACCTATTTGATCAATTTGCCTCACCCACCCTACTTGGTATTCCACTGATTCTCATTGCCATGCTGATACCTTGACTTATGATACCCACCCCCTCTGAACAATGACTCCCCAACCGCCTCATTTCTCTTCAAACCTGATTTTTAAAGACCTTTACAAAACAAATCCTCCTTCCCCTCAACCTCCCGGGCCACAAGTGAGCCTTTATCTTTGCCTCACTCATAGTCTTCCTCCTCGGTATAAACATTCTAGGCCTTCTACCCTATACATTTACCCCAACAACACAACTATCAATAAATCTAGGCTTGGCGGTCCCATTTTGACTCGCAACCGTAATTATCGGACTACGAAACCAACTAACAGCCTCCTTAGCCCACTTCCTCCCGGAAGGAACCCCGACCCCCCTAATCCCAATTTTAATTATCATTGAAACAATTAGTCTTTTCATTCGTCCCTTGGCCCTAGGAGTTCGACTAACAGCCAACTTAACTGCAGGCCACTTGCTTATTCAACTCATCTCGATAGCAACATCTGCTATACTACCTCTTTCTGTCACCATTGCCTCACTGACTTTTATCACGCTAACCCTCCTTACTCTACTAGAAATTGCCGTAGCAATAATTCAAGCCTACGTCTTCGTTCTTCTACTTAGTCTATATCTTCAAGAAAATTCTTATGGCTCATCAAGCTCACGCCTTCCACATAGTTGACCCCAACCCCTGGCCCCTCATAGGTGCCGCGGCAGCCTTCCTCCTAACCTCGGGACTAGCCGCATGATTTCATTTTAACACTTCACTAGTCCTATTATTTGCCCTAGCCTCCACATTATTAACGATATACCAATGATGGCGAGATGTCGTTCGAGAAGGAACTTTTCAAGGCCACCATACACTGCCAGTCCAAAAGGGCTTGCGATACGGAATAATTCTCTTTATCACATCAGAAGTCTTCTTCTTTATTGGATTTTTTTGAGCATTCTATAATGCCAGCCTCGCCCCAACACCAGAAGTCGGAGAATGCTGACCCCCTACAGGCATTGTCCCACTAAACCCATTTGAAGTACCCCTCTTAAACACTGCAGTCCTTCTGGCCTCTGGAGTTTCTGTCACATGAGCCCATCACAGTATCATACAAGCTAATCGAGAAGGCACCATTCAAGCCTTAGCCCTAACCATTATTCTTGGCCTCTACTTTACCGCACTCCAAGCCATAGAATACTATGAAGCCCCATTTACAATCGCCGATGGCATCTACGGCACTACCTTTTTTGTAGCAACAGGATTCCACGGCCTCCATGTAATTATCGGATCCCTTTTCCTCCTTATATGCTTCCTTCGACAACTGTTCTTCCACTTTACCTCCCAACATCATTTTGGATTCGAAGCTGCCGCATGATACTGACACTTTGTTGATGTCGTATGATTATTCCTCTATGTCTCAATCTACTGATGAGGCTCTTACTTTCTTAGTACAAATAGTACAAATGACTTCCAATCATTTAATCTTGGTTAAAACCCAAGAGAGAGTAGTGCTAATATTTACTTCTATCACCGTCCTCATTGTACTTGTCTTAGCCCTCATTAGCTTTTGATTACCCCTAATTAAACCTGACACAGAAAAACTCTCCCCATACGAATGCGGATTTGACCCGCTCGGATCCGCCCGTCTCCCATACTCCTTACGATTCTTTCTCGTCGCCATTCTCTTCCTCTTATTCGACTTGGAAATCGCCCTTCTTCTTCCCTCCCCATGAGCTATACAACTTCCTGACCCAACTATGACTACCTTTTGAGCCTCTACTATTCTGCTACTCCTTACTATTGGCTTTATCTACGAATGACTTGAAGGAGGGCTCGAATGAGCTGAATGAGCTGCTAGTCCAATAAAGACAATTGATTTCGACTCAATTAATTATGGTTCAACCCCATAGCACCTCTAATGATTTTTCTATTAATTACTATGTTCTCAATTGTTTTTATAGGACTCTCCTTTCACCGCACACACCTACTCTCGGCCCTCCTCTGCCTTGAAGGAATAATACTCACTATTTTTATTGCCCTAAGCCTATGACCTAGTCAATTAACCCTTTCCCCCCTTATGCTCCCCCTAATTGTATTAACTATGTCTGCTTGCGAAGCAGGGCTCGGCCTCTCCCTAATGATTGCCACCGCTCGATCACATGGCAATGATAACTTAAAAACTCTAAACTTACTACAATGCTAATAATTATCTTCGCCTGACTTTCACTCTTTCCCACTATTTTATTATCTCCTCCAAAACACCTCTGAACAACATCCACTGCCCAAGGATTCTCTATTGCATTTATATCTATATGTTGGTTTTTTATCCAAGATTTTAATTTTTCAGACTCCCTCTTCTTCATTGACAAAATCTCTAGCCCCCTAGCTATTTTAACCTGCTGGCTCTTCCCTCTCACACTCTTGGCGAGTCAAAGTAAAATTACCTTAGAACCCGTTAATCGCCAACGAGCCTACCTTGCCAACAGTACATTTCTTCAACTAACAACCCTTCTAGCCTTTACCGCATCAGACCTTATACTATTCTTCATCTTTTTTGAAGCCTCCCTAGTACCCACAATAATTATTATCGCCCGCTGAGGTGCACAAGAACGCCGCCTAGAAGCCGGCATATACATTGCTTTCTACACAATACTAGGCGCAATCCCCCTAATCTTATGAATGACTAAAATCTATTCAGTACATGGCTCCCTTCTCCCCTCCCTTATATTTACATTCTCTATTACCCAACAACCAACCAACTACCCAGGCCTGTTCTGACTCATGTACAATGTGGCCTTTCTAGTTAAACTCCCCCTTTACTGTCTCCACCTATGACTACCCAAAGCCCACGTAGAAGCACCAATTGCAGGATCTATAGTCCTAGCAGGCACCCTATTGAAACTAGGGGGCTATGGAATCCTCCGCACATCATTCTTTCTGCAAGAAGACACCCTGAATAACACCCTACTATTTATACTTATTGCAATCTTAGGAATTCTCGCCACTGCTCTCCTATGTTTACGCCAAACAGACTTAAAATCCCTTATCGCTATATCATCTGTTAGTCACATAAACCTCGTAGTTGTTGCCGCTCTAATTTCCACCCCCTGAAGTTTCTCTGGCGCTATAGTAATAATGATTGCCCACGGACTTACATCCTCAGCACTATTCTGTCTCGCAAACACAGCCTACGAACGGACAAACAGCCGGACAATAATTCTCCTTCGAGGTTCTATACTCATTTTTCCCCTAGCCAACGCCTGATGACTAATAATCATTCTATTCAATATGGCAATTCCCCCAACCCCCAATTTTATTAGTGAGCTCCTAATTATAGCCTCCCTCTTTAATTGATCCCCTACCGCCTTCTTAGTGGTCGCCCTAAATCTAATCTTCACCACCGCTTATACCCTGTATGTCCTGTGATCGACACAACGCGGTCCCCTACCAAATCATCTAAAAATTCTTTTCCCCTTTCACATCCGAGAGCACATCTTGCTCTCTCTTCATGTATTACCCGGCCTACTACTTATCCTTAAACCAGAATTAATTCTCCTCTGTAAACATAGTTTAAATAAAACCCTAGATTGTGATTCTAGAAATGAGGGATGATACCCCTCTGTTCACCGAGCCTGTCTGGCGCACGTGGGTACTGCTAATTCCTCACCACCATGGTTCAATTCCACGGCTCGCTCGAACACGTTTGCTCGTGTCAAGACCTACGCAAACGTATCCCCATAAACTTATGGCTCACAACATCCTCGGTGTCCTATTTACTGTCATAGCGACCATCACAATCTTAAATACCATTTTTCGCTCCTCACCCCAAAGTCTGCACATTAATGCCAAAACAGCCGTAAAAACTGCGTTTTTTTATTCCCTAGTCCCCCTGGCAGCCTTTATGTACCAAGGCTCCAATGAAGAAATAAATACTCTATCCGACTGAGGATGAATTAACATGGGCACCGCAACATTAAATATTACCTTCAAATTTGATATGTACCAGATTATCTTTTTACCAATCGCTCTGTTAGTAACATGGTCTATCTTAGAATTCTCCTCCTGGTACATAGAACAAGACCCCAAAATAGGGATATTTGCCAAACACCTCCTAATCTTCTTACTAGCTATAATTATACTTATTTCAGCAGGAAACATGGTTGTTCTCTTTTTAGGGTGAGAAGGAGTAGGATTCATATCATTCCTCCTCATTGGCTGATATCACGCCCGAAGCGACGCAGCTACAGCTGCTCTACAGGCCGTCATGTATAATCGCATCGGGGACATCGGATTTCTTCTGGCATTCTGCTGACTGCTTAAAAACTCACTATCCACCAACCTTGACTTCATCTTCTCCTCATCTTCTTCAACCTTTCTCCTTATCGCTTTCATTGTAGCCGCCGCAAGCAAATCAGCCCAATTTATACTTCACCCATGACTTGTCTCAGCCATAGAAGGACCCACCCCCGTATCAGCACTACTCCACTCCAGCACTATAGTTGTAGCTGGTGTATTTCTACTGGTCCGTGTTCATCCTCTCATCTCCCATAATCAATTGGCCCTCACAATCTGTCTATGTCTTGGGGCAATTTCCTCCGCCTTCGCCGCCATGTCTGCCCTAACTCAAAATGATATTAAAAAAATTATTGCCTTTTCCACCTCTAGCCAACTTGGCCTCATGATAGTATCAATCGGAGTTAACCTACCCAATCTGGCATTTTTCCATATCTGCACCCACGCCTTCTTTAAAGCCATACTATTTTTATGCTCGGGCATTATCATCCACAATGTCAACAACAACCAAGACATCCGCTTCATGGGAGGCCTCCACAAAGCCCTCCCAATCACAACCGCCTGTGTCGTCGTAGGCAGTCTAGCCTTAGTCGGGACACCTTTTCTAATCGGTTTCTACTCTAAAGACGCTATTATCGAAGCCACAATTACATCATATGCCAACACAACAGCTATTCTACTAACCCTTATTGCTACTGCATTCACCGCCGTCTACAGCCTTCGACTAATTTATTACACTGCTATAGGCCAACCACGAAGTAACCAAGTCACCTCCTTTGACGAAAGTCTCCCATCAGTAAAAGGGCCAATTACACGCCTCGCCATCGGAAGCATTATCTCCGGACCTTTTCTCTACTACCTCCTCTTCCCTGCTCTACCAACTACTCACACCATACCCACATTCATCAAGGTAACAGCCTTAATCGTCACCCTTCTATCATTCCTGATAGCCTATGATCTAGCACAACTTTCCTGATTTACCCCACCAAAAGACCATGCCCTATCCAAAAATTATGAACCCTCAACCTACAGCCGGGTCTTTCACCGCATGGCCGTAACAATTACACTAGACTCAGCTTGGCTAGTCGTCTCACACGTAATTGAAAATACCTGAATAAAATTTCTGGCGGCCGACATGCTACCCTCGACTCAACTGCGCCCCACTAAAATTATTAGCATGACACATAAGGCAATAATTCAACTTTATATAGCACTATTTTTTATTTCCTTAGTACTAGTATTAGCTGTCCTATCAATTGCCTCTTACTGACCGTAGTGAAACACTCTTGTGACCACGGACAACTTCCAAAACAACAAAAAGAGTGACAAGCAACCCCCAGCCTCCCAATGTCAACATTTTACCTCCTGTCTGATACATTTGAGTTGCCCCCGACATTTCAGAACTCTTTATGGCCCACCAAGCACGAACCCACTCATTACCAATTTCTACTTCACTCCCCCCAAACATCCCCCACCCCATTCCCACTAATCCCACATATATTACTAAGTAAACTGCTACAACACGACTACCCCATGCCTCCGGATAAGGCTCAGCTGCTAACGCCGCACAATACGCAAATACGACTATCATGCCCCCTAAATAAACGAGAAACGAGACCAGGGCTAAAAAAGTCACACCCCACTTAGCTAATACAAAACACCCAGCCCCAGCCCCCACAACCAACCCTAACGCCCCATAGTAGGGAGACGGATTTGAAGCAACACCTAACAACCCCGCTAACAAACATAGCTCTTTCATTATTCCTACTAGGACTTCAACCTAGACCTGCAGTCTGAAAAACTGCTGTTGTTATTCTACTATAAGAACTATCCTATGGCCCCAGCCCGAAAATCTCACCCAGTCCTAAAAATTATTAATTACTCATTTATTGACCTCCCCACCCCAGCTAACTTATCTTCTTGATGAAACTTTGGCTCACTCCTCGGACTCTGCCTAATTATCCAAATCGCCACTGGCCTATTCCTTGCAATACATTACACAGCAGACACATCCATAGCCTTCTCATCTATCGCTCACATTTGTCGAGATGTAAACAACGGATGGCTTCTTCGAAGCCTCCACGCCAATGGGGCCTCCTTCTTCTTCATCTGCATTTATCTGCACATCGGACGAGGCCTATACTACGGCTCCTACCTATATATAGAAACCTGAAACATTGGTGTAATCTTACTATTCCTGGTCATAGCAACAGCCTTTGTCGGGTATGTTCTTCCCTGAGGCCAAATATCCTTCTGAGGCGCCACAGTCATTACTAACCTACTCTCAGCTGCCCCCTACATCGGTACAGATCTAGTTCAGTGAATCTGAGGCGGGTTCTCAGTGGACAATGCCACCCTAACCCGATTCTTCTCCTTCCACTTCATCCTCCCCTTTATTATCGCAGGCGCTAGTATGATGCACCTCCTCTTCCTCCACCAAACAGGATCATCCAACCCAACTGGCCTCAATCAAAATCTAGATAAAGTACCCTTCCACACCTACTTCTCCTATAAAGACATCTTAGGGTTCTCTATCATAATCGGGGCCCTAGCAGGCCTGTCAACCTTCTCCCCCAACCTCCTGGGAGACCCAGATAACTTCATCCCCGCAAATCCGCTAGTCACCCCCCCCCACATTAAACCAGAGTGATACTTTCTGTTCGCATACGCTATTCTACGCTCTATCCCTAATAAACTAGGAGGAGTCTTAGCCCTCCTTTTCTCTATCTTAGTCCTGTTTCTTACACCTATTCTCCACACATCCAAACAACGGAGCCTCATATTCCGCCCCCTCACCAAATTATGCTTCTGAACCTTTATTGCTAATACTCTGATTCTCACATGAATCGGCGGGCAACCAGTAGAAGACCCATTCGTCACCATCGGCCAAATCGCCTCCACCGCTTACTTCCTCATCTTCCTTCTTATCCTCCCGCTCACAGGAATCCTAGAAAACAAATTGCTAAACTTAAAAAACTAGCAGCAGTTACATGCGTATCTCAAACAGCCACACCTCTATAAAAACCCAAGCATCAACGTAATCTTACTTTCCCCAGAACATCACAATCACGAGAGAAACTCTCAACAAACTACCCCAACCCTCTCCTATCTCCTAAAGATAGATACTCAGTAAATCCTCAATCACCCCGTTACTCATATAGGCTATTCTTCGCCCACTCCTAGCAAACTAGAAAGTTTTTAACCCCCTCCCCTCTCTATCTTAGTCCTGCTTACTACACCTATTCCTCGCACATCAAATAACAAAACCCCATATTCTGCCCCCCCACCTAATTATGTTCTCAAGCCATTATCACAATCTCTAATTCTTTCATCAACCAATCGCTAAACTAGCAGCAGTTATATACGTATCTTATCGAGCACCTAACTATTATAATCCTACGCATAACATAAATAAGGGACATGCTATGTATTATCAACATTTCTCGATATGCCCCATGCATATCTTCTCCAAATTCCTCTCTTATTTCTCTATAGTTCAGTCCAATCAGCATAATATGCATACATAAAAGACATGCTATGTATTATCAACATTTCTCGATATGCCCCATGCATATCTTCTCCAAATCCCACTCTTAATTTTCCATCGCTTGATCTGACTAACAAAGTATGCATACATAATATTAATGATAAAAGACATACTATGTATTATCAACATTTCTCGATATTCCTCATGCATATCTTTTCCGAATTAAAAGAGATATTTGGTATATGATTTACCTGACCAATAAATAAGATCATTTATTTATGATTGGCCACCGCCCATATCATGACTACTTTATCGCACCTTTCCTTGCCTGCGCACACTCATATCACCACCATTACCTAATAAGCTGTGAGATCCCCTAGGAATCTGCAATCAAATACCCCGAAGCTTCAAGACCTCTAAATATTATAAATTCAACAACTTAAGAACTCCCATATCATGTTTTAACACATACCTGAATGCATCATTCATATTAACAAGGTAAGACCTCACCTTGCATAAGATCTAGCATACCCTTTCAACTATATCGTTTAATAACTTATAATGGTCAATCTCATAAAGGATTAAATTGCTTCATACCCTTAAAATGAAATACAATATGAATATGATCATCACATACCCTACATCACTACCACGAATCCTATTCTTTCACCCAACCTTACGAGACTGACCACAGTTGTATCGGTCCTTTTCGTAGATAATATCCAAGGAACAAGAGCTGTAGAGTTACAGCCGTAGCTGTCATGGAACATCTGCCGGAAGTGAATCTGTGGGACCCATCTTGAAGAGACGCCTTCAGTGAATTTTAAAAAACAACCCTCCTATGCGTGCAAGGACCTTTATCGAAGCTGAGGCCACCCGTGAACAGTTGAAACATTAATTGAATTTTAGGGGAAATTTCATCAGCATCTCACAGTGAGAGTAGAAAAAGCTCTACTAGGGCTGGACCAGCTAAATCAACACCCCTTCAAGTGGCCTTCAAACAACCTTAGGGTCGGGTATATTATCATCATCTGTTCAGAGTGGTTTTAGGGAATGTGATTAAGGTTGAACATATGTTTTACACCCATTTTAATTACTGATCTATATAGATGAATGCTAGACGGACATAATACTATCCTGATATTTCCTCCCCCTTTAGTTTTAAATTTTTTTGGCTACCCCCCCCTTACCCCCCCCACCTTAGTTTTCTCATGGTTTTCCCTAATTCCCCCCCAGGATTAGGCACCACAAAAAACACACCGGCTAGGGCTTTTTTCTCCCCCCTCTTGTATTCCCCTTAATTTTTTACCCTTCCCCCATTCCTGGGGCCCCCCCGATTTTAAAAAATTTGATTAAATATGCTATTCGATGTGTTTTTCTGTTACTTTTCTCGAAGGGGTTTATTTTTTAAAACCTTGTAATTTCATTCAATTAATTTTCAATTTTTCTACTTTAACAACTTTTT